CAATTCAATTAAATAAACTAAAAAAGCATTACTAAATTGGCCTTGGAATTTTTGGGATCTTCAAAAAAAATAATACGTTTTTTAGTTAAGTTTAATTAAAAGTAACGACATGGACTGTGAATGTTTCAAATAAAGATTTCCTGCTCAGAGATGTTCATTTATACGTAATATCGTATATATCACATCACGATGTGATAAGATAAGAGAGAAACCTTTCTTCGCCGATTTTTTTGTTTGTGTTGTGAAAGATTAGGGTGAATGAGAAACATAGCTAATTTGGAACCACTGACAAAAAAAGGATAGGGACAATTAAATTAGGAAGTCAAACTAGTCTTTTATTGGGGATAGAGGGACTTGAACCCTCACGATTGCTAAAGTCGACGGATTTTCCTCTTACTATAAATTTCATTGTTGTCGGTATTGACATGTAGAATGGGACTCTATCTTTATTCTCGTCCAATTAGTTAGTTCTTCACAAAATCTATATCATACTATACTCTAAAGTGGCTGATTTGATCAGTGAATATTCGATCCTTACTTCCACATGGAATCGATTCATAAACATTTTTCAATGTTTGTATAAGTTCAATATAAATAAAGGATTCGTATTTCATTAATCTTTTCTATTTTATTTCAGTACGTATACCTATATATCATATCATATATAGGTTCATCCTTTCTGGAGTTTTAATAGAAAGATTTTCTTCGACCAACTTCATTCGTTAGAACAGCTTCCATCGAGTCTCTGCACCTATCCCTTTTCCGAAAACAGGATTTGGCTCAGGATTGCCCATTTTTAATTCCAGGGTTTCTCTGAATTTGAAAGTTATCACTCAGTAGGTTTCCATACCAAGGCTCAATCCAATCAAGTCCGTAGCGTCTACCGATTTCGCCATATCCCCTTTTTGAATTTAGGATCTCGATCTCATTGGGACGTCATCCCCCTCTTTCTTTCATTTAGGTCGGAGCCTTTGAATTCTTTTCTTTCTATATGGATTCCTATATAGAATATATATAAACCGCCTCTTCCTATTTATTTAGGAGTTATTTTCTATATTCTTTAATTTCTCTATCAGAGGGTCTGCATCTGTTCCAATCAGAAATGATTCTATCATTGATGTATCTGCAATTCAATACGGCTGTATATATACCGCAGATATATGCCGCTTTCCTTTCAGTTTGATTTTTTACGCAATATTTTGAATACTCGAACGGTCGATTTTTTTGTCTTATACCCTACCTTTTCGAATAAAACTAGAGGAATGACTCTTTATATTATGATATGGATTATATCTTTAATCTTTATCCCGATCTTTTCTTTTCCTTGGGGCCGACCCGCTCGCTATATAAACAAAAAATTATTATTATATATAATAATAATTTTACTATAAGTTTTAAGTGAAAGTAATAAGTATTTTACTATAAAGTGAAAGTGAAGTACTATACCTAATCATTATAATATATAACTAATTATAAAATAGAATTTATAAAATATTAGAAAATTCAGAATTTCTCATATTAGTTTTTGAATTCAAAAAAAAAATTTATAGAATTTTCAATTAAAATTGTTCTATCCTATCCCTAGTGTTATATTAAATATAATTTATTTATATTTATAAATATAGTAGAATTATATTCCACTCCTTTCTTTCTAGATTCATATCTATTACTCATTATGAATAGCTAATTTAGATCCCAGCAGTTTCTAAAATTCCTATGCACAACACAATTTTGTTACGTAAGCCCGCTTAGCTCAGAGGTTAGAGCATCGCATTTGTAATGCGATGGTCATCGGTTCGATTCCGATAGTCGGCTTTTCTTTTTTGAGTTCTATATTTTTTTTTTACATGATGAATAATGTCTTCTTGAAATCCAGAAATATTGAAAAGACTTATTTCCTCTTCTGGTCACTGATTTATTATGGCGTAATAACTTCCAACTATGAATAAAAAACTGATTGGAGCAATAATATCTATACCCCGAACCGAACAAATCAGGAAAAGTATCCCTAACCTCCTACAAACTCCCTATATCTATATACAAAAAAGTCTGGATATTGATACAATTCATCTCATTCTTTTTTGTAGTACAGTACCTCGGTGGATGTCGCTTCGTTTATCGTTTAGTTCAGTCTTAATTTAGGTTTATTCTGTCAAATGTAATTTCAATAAAAAAGGAGTATTTATGTCTCGTTATCGAGGGCCTCGTTTTAAAAAAATACGCCGTCTGGGGGCGTTACCGGGACTTACTAGTAAAAGGCCTACACCTGTAAGTGATCCTCGAAATCAATCGCGCTCCGGGAAAAGATCTCAATATCGTATTCGTCTAGAAGAAAAACAAAAATTGCGTTTTCATTATGGTCTGACAGAGCGACAATTACTTAAATACGTTCGTATCGCGGGAAAAGCCAAAGGCTCAACGGGTCAGGTTTTACTACAATTACTTGAAATGCGTTTGGATAATATCCTTTTTCGATTAGGTATGGCTTCGACCATTCCCG